TGGGCTCATGAACGCACACCTTTGGCTAATTTGATTCGATGGAAAGATAAACCAGTGGCTCTTTCCATTGTGCAAGCAAGATTGGTTGGACTAGCCCATTTTTCCGTAGGTTATATATTTACTTATGCAGCTTTCTTAATTGCCTCTACATCGGGCAAATTTGGTTAATTTAATTCTTTTTTATTGTATCCGCAAAAATTAAATTTCATTCCCTTCTATGGAGAAGGGAAGTCACCTTCTTATATTTCTACATCTAGGATCCGACTTCTATCATTGATACTAATTGATACTAATAGGAAATGAATCATTATGGCAAAGAAAAGTGTGATTCAGAGGGAGAGGAAGAGGCAAAAATTGGAACAAAAATATCATTTGATTCGCCGATCCTTAAAAAAAGAAATAAGAAAAGTTCCGTCGTTAAGTGATAAATGGGAAATTCATGGAAAGTTAGAATCACTACCACGTAATAGTGCACCTATACGTCTTCATCGACGTTGTTTTTTGACCGGAAGGGCGAGAGCTAATTATCGAGACTTTGGGCTATCTGGACACATACTTCGTGAAATGGTTCATGCATGTTTGTTGCCCGGTGCAACAAGATCAAGTTGGTAAGGATAAAATATTCTGTTTTTTTTATTCATTTTTATAATCAACGATCATGGAAGGTCCCTTTACCATTCTCTATAAATGGTTTATTCTATTCTCTATAAATGGTTTATTCTATTTGTACAGATATGGTAAAGGGGCATATTCAATCTTTGTTTTTGTCCATTAGTTATTAATTCTTCTCTTTATCGCGGAGTAGAGCAACTTGGTAGCTCGTAAGGCTCATAACCTTGAGGTTACGGGTTCAAATCCCGTCTCCGCACCTTTTTTGACAAAAACAGGGGTTCGAGAGGAAAAAAGGGGGGGGGTACTATACTATACTATCACAGTAAATTCTACACAATTTTTTATACTATGACTACTACTAAGTACATAAATAAGCAGGGGCGGATAGCGGGAATCGAACCCGCGTCTTCTCCTTGGCAAAGAGAAATTTTACCATTCGACTATATCCGCATTTTTTTTAAGTTTTTAAGAAAAATATAGTTCTAATTAATAATTATCTATTCTAATTAATAATTATCTAATTAATAATTAATTATTTAATTAAATTATTTAATTATTATAAATATAATTATTAATATTAATAATTATAATAATATATATTATATATTAATATATATTATATTAATTAATAATTATTATATTAGAAGTATTAATATATAATATATAATTCTATTATATTATCAATCTATCTATCAATACGTCTATTTATTAATAATATTTAAAATTGAAATAAATATTAATTAATTAGAATAATTAGAATATAGAATATTCATATTAATATATATTCTATTTATTTTCTTATTTTATATTATTATATGTTTTATTGATTTTTATTGTCTTTTTAGTTTTACAATATACTACCATATTAAGTATAAGATATAAGATTTTTCCAATAGAAGAAGTTTGACCCCTCCCTATAATGTTTTATAATGTTTTTGTTTTCTTTATTTTTAGGTTAGGGGCATATATATATTTATTATTTTAATGTGCCTCAATGTGCCTCACAATCCGAAAGAATTCCGGGGGAGGGGTCTTTTCATTTTTCGATTTAGAATAAAAAAACTTCAAGAAATGAGAGAATTAAGAATACCTACTAGAAATACTAATCCAATCCATAATGATGTACCGGAAAATACAACATTTTTGTTACTCGACCAACCATCAGGAGAAGCAAATACAACAGGTACACTAATCAATAAAATTAATGAAGTAGCAATTAATGCAAAAACAGCTAATTGGAAAGCAATAGTCATGCTTCTAATCCTCCAATTTACCAACAAAAGAACTATACCATTTGATCGCGCCCCATCCCTTGATTCCTTTATCGACAAAAAATTTATAATGTAATATAATAAAAAAACACATTATGGAGGGTTTTATCATGAATTCATTGATTTTTTATGATTTATTACCACCCCTTTATTTTGAGGCATGGATCGAGGGTAGTTTTTTTTTACTTCACAAACAAAAAGGCATGCTGGATTATGCATCTCTATCTATATATATATAGATAGAGAACTAGATCAATAGATTCACACCGGATATCTTTACTTAGATAGATAATAAAAGGATATGAATATATTATATATATATATGATCATGTTCCATTCAGTGGAATAAAGAAAAAATAGAAATTCGCTTTTGGAGAGGTGGCTGAGTGGTTGATAGCCCCGGTCTTGAAAACCGGTATAGTTCGAAACAAAGAACTATCGAGGGTTCGAATCCCTCTCTCTCCTTTTTTTCGGTGAATAAGTTTGTTTATTTTATTGGTTTTGATTGACTCAGTTTTTCGGGGCTCGGCTAAGTGATGATATAGCCGAGCCCCCCCCCCAAAAAAAAATTAGTTATAAATGAGAAAAAAAGGAAAAGAAAATACTTTTTTGTATTT